GTTGTACTTTTCCAGTTAATCCATAAGGATCGGATACCCATATTCCGGGCCCGTACAAGCCTGTTACATGAAATGCACCAAAACCAAAACAAGCCACCCCAGAAAGAAACAAATGAATTCCAAAAATCTTAGGCAAATCTAAAGAAGGCTTTCCTGTACGTTCATCAGAAAATATTTCTAGATCCCAATACACCCAATGCCAAATAGCTGCCAAAAAGCACAAGCCAGAAAACATAATATGCGCTCCGGCCACACCTTCGTAACTCCAAATGCCAGGATCCGTTATAGTCCCCCCTGTAATACTCCAACCGCCCCACGAATTGGTTATTCCTAAACGAGTCATGAAAGGGATAACGAACATACCCTGTCTCCACATTGGATCAAGAACGGGGTCAGAGGGATCAAAAACTGCTAATTCATATAGAGCCATCGAACCGGCCCAACCAGCAACCAGAGCTGTATGCATGATATGGACAGAAATCAACCGGCCGGGATCATTCAATACGACGGTATGAACACGATACCAAGGTAAACCCATGGAAATACCCCTTTATCAAAGAAAAATGACACTATGTAACTTTATTGCATTGGAAAAGACTATGACTATGCAATGAATCCCTTTTGTTCAATAGATTATCTCGGAACAAGGGTTAATGTTTGTTCTATTCTGTTGGTAATAATGGAACAATTATGTTTGTAGGAACAAAGAGAAACAAATCTATTCTATACCCGATAAGTAGCAATACGCAATGGGGAGTTGATAGCATCTTATATGAGTAAATGCTTTCATACTTGTTCATTCTTGGAAGGCTATATTGGTAAGAATTTTCCTTTATTTATTCTTTCTTCTTAAACTAAACCTTTCTAATCTATGCAGAAAATAGAATTATAAGGTTGATATTCTAAAGACAATAACTCTAAAACTTGAATTATTACGTTTCCATATCAAAGTGAAATAGAGTACTTAATTATTTTTTCTTTCATTTAATGCCTATTGGTGTTCCAAAAGTTCCCTTTCGAAGTCCTGGAGAGGAAGATGCATCTTGGGTTGACGTATAGTGCGACTTGTCAGATATATTGGGTCATATGGGATTTCCCCGTTCTCTCGACCGATTGAGATATCCTCCCTTTCGCCCAAGAAGGATTGATTAAATCATCCAAAATTTGGAGCGTGAAATGTAATTAGATCCTTTTTTTAGTTTTAGGGGGATTCAGATTAATATTCTCAATTAGAATAATTTATGGTTGGCTCGGTTGGACCAATAAAATGAAGTATTCAGGCTCCGTTTATAAAAAACCCAACCCCAATTGGGAATATATTGGAGATTACTACTTTAATATATTATTTTAACTCTTAATCGTTTCGATTTGAAATAAAAAATGGAAAAAGAGTGATCTCAAGAAATCGAATAAAGTAATCAATAGAATGAATATAATATTTTGAATATTGAAATTGAGGAAAGAAAAGATATGAAATAAAAAAAAACACAAGTGGTATTGGAAACATTTGCCCTATATGTGCAAATCAAAATCGGACAGATCTTTACCCGGAGTAGAGCATAAACCTAAAAAAATGAAAGAGACCCATTCAAGAACAAGAAAATGACATCGTAATTTGGATTGGATCTCGATGATATGATACATCAATGAAAAGTAAGTAGTAAATTCTATTTTAATTATCGAAATATTTTTCTATGGGTAATTAGGTAATTTCTGGGAAAGGAGCAAAAAGCAATCTTTCTTGAAAAAAAGAAAAGGAGACCCTTGATTATTCATTATCAGTTGACAAAACCTCAATGAAAAATAAAAAAGGATATCGAATCTACACATTGATTTTTTCACAATTTTTTTGAACCGTATGCATCAAAAGGTGCCTGTACGGTTCCTAAGGGATACAATTTTACCCTAATCAACCGACTTTATCGAGAAAGATTACTTTTTTTAGGCCAAGAAGTTGATAGCGAGATCTCGAATCAACTTATTGGTCTTATGGTATATCTCAGTATCGAAGATGATACCAAAGATTTGTATTTGTTTATAAATTCTCCTGGCGGATGGGTAATACCCGGAATAGCTATTTATGATACCATGCAATTTGTGCGACCAGATGTACATACAATATGCATGGGGTTAGCCGCTTCAATGGGATCTTTTATCCTGGTCGGAGGAGAAATTACCAAACGTTTAGCATTCCCTCACGCTTGGCGCCAATGAGTTTTTTATTTGAGAGAAAAAAGAAGACTATGCCTTCACCATATGAAATATATAAAGTAATAATAGCATGGCACTTTGAATTCGATATAAGAAAATTTTTCTCTATTTTATTTTCAAAATATTCGATTATGTATCGAAAGAGTAGTATGAGATGAAGAGTATTCCCGATTTTTTTATATCAGGAATCCATTTAAGCGTCACAAACTTTTTGTTTTAAAAAAAAAAAACTCTATTTATGTTTGAAAGAGTACAACAAAAATTCTTCCCTTTTTCGGAGCAAAAAGAAACTTTGGGATTGCTGAACTACAGACGAAATAAATATAAAGCAACGGAGCCATCATAGTATTTTTGAACTCCTACCAAAAGAAGGGTGGTAATTGGATAATTTACTGATCTGGATCTGATCGATTCTCTATTTTCTCTTTTTAAATAAACGGAAAAGAAAAGTAAATTCCATTGTAAAGCCGTATGCAATGCGAACAAGATGCACGTACGGTTGATCAATTCTCTCTTTTTTAGTGTTATGACGTATTTTTTCTCTTCGCCTCATTGTGCAAGATAAAAGAACTTTTTTTCTGGTTTATCATCAGGGTAATGATTCATCAACCCGCGAGCTCTTTTTATGAGGCCCAAACGGGAGAATTTCTCCTGGAAGCGGAAGAACTTTTGAAATTGCGCGAAACCCTCACAAGGGTTTATGGACAAAGAACGGGCAAACCCTTATGGGTTATATCCGAAGATATGGAAAGGGATGTTTTTATGTCAGCAACAGAAGCCCAAGCTCATGGAATTATTGATCTTGTCGCAGTCGAATAAAATGAATAAAAATAGTTAAACATTTGAAATTTTATCTTGTTACTAGGTTTACCAGTCTGGGTTTAATATTCTATTAACTAGAAATACTTTCGGTTAGGATTGATCTAAACCAGCCCATTATGTATATGATTCAGCATGCCAACTATTAAACAACTTATTAGAAACACAAGACAGCCAATCAGAAATGTCACGAAATCCCCCGCGCTTCGGGGATGCCCTCAGCGCCGAGGAACATGTACTAGGGTGTATGTGTGACTCGTTCAGATTATTAGCTGGAACAAAAACAAAAGAAAGAATTTTTCCAGTATCAATGATCAGTACTGGTGATTATAGTATAAAACTCCAGTCACTATCTAAAATGAAAAAAAAATCTATTCATCTATTGGGTATGAAATTTATGGTTTCTATTGGTCTAAATCGGCTTTAAGATAAGAAAAAATTTCCCATTGGTAGCAAACGTTATCCATTTAGCGGGGAATCCTATTTTAAGAGCAAAAAAAATGCTGCTCCCATTTTTGCAAGAACGGACTAATAGGGTCAGCTATCCAGCTAACCTTCAAAATTAAATACCGTTACTGTATAGGTGGATCTCATTGTGAAAGACCTATTACTGGATAATTCATGGGTAGAGCCAAAAAGGTTGAACTGTACAAGTTATTACTAAGATTCTGGAAATGAAGTAGAAGTCAAGGGCTCCGGTGTATAGAGAGGACCTCACCGTTTAAAAAGTAACCATAGAAACGAAGGAACCCACTATTTTTTTAATCACTTCTATTTAATTTGAATTTACATTTTTTTTATTTACTTTTGTTTGATACATTAAAAAAAAAATAAGAAATTAATAAAATTTCTTATTTTTGTGTCTTGTTGAAAGGTGAAATGTCAAAAAAAAAACTAAAAAAAAATAGTGGTTGGGAAGGTTATAGTAGCCAAAGCCATTGGAATTTGTATTTTATACATTGGAAAAATCCGTTTTGTTATTAATAGACCAGGGGAAAAAAGAATAACTCAAAGAAAGAAAATCAATTAGTTATTCATCAAAGTTTTATTTATTCAATGACTAGAGTTAAACGAGGATATATAGCTCGAAGACGCAGAAAAAAAATTCGTTTTTTTGGATCAAGCTTTCGAGGGGCTCATTCAAGACTTACTCGAACTATTGCTCAACAGAAAATAAGAGCTTTGGTTTCGGCTCATCGAGACAGAGATAGGCAAAAGAGAGATTTTCGTCGTTTGTGGATCACTCGGATAAACGCAGCAATTCGCGAAAAGGGGGTATACTATAATTATAGTAAATTTATACATGATCTGTACAAGAGACAGTTGCTTCTTAATCGTAAAATACTTGCACAAATAGCTATATTTAATCCAAATTGTATTTATATGATTTACAACGAGATCATAAAAAAAGAAGATTCCAACAAATACCTCGAAATGCTTTAAATGAAGTTCCCCGGAGTTTATTCTCCGGGAGTCTAAAATAGAAATTAGTCTGATAAAATATGATAAATAAATAAAAATCAACAAATCCATTCAAAAAAAATTCCCAATTTTTATATTATCTTACGACGTGACAATTAAATTTAGATTCTTTTAGATTATCAGATTTTTTAGAACAAAAACCCAATCTGTGCTTGAGTTCAGATTACAATTTTGATTCAATTCCATTATCAATTAAATAAAGAAAAAGTCTATTATTTTATTTATTTTTGTTTCTAAAACTAGCAGTTCTAGTAGTCGACTCGGTTCTTTCAAACTGTTTTTCATTATTAAGAAAAGGTAGCAAAGATAAAATACGAGCTTGTTTTATAGCACTAGTAATTAATCGTTGTTGTTTCAAGGTCAATCTATTTACCCGCCTAGATAAAATTTTTCCTTGTTCACTAATAAATCGACTAATTAAACTCATGTTTCTATAATCAATTCGATCCCCCGATTGGATCGGGGGCAACCGCCTACGAAAAGAGCGTTTGGGTTTAATAAAGGGTCGCTTGGATTTATCCATAGTTTGTTTAGTTTAGTCTTTATAACAAAAGTCCTATTTCTTAATTCTAATTTTTTTAGGTCCAGCCAAAATAGGATTGTCTTTCTTTATTTCTATTATATATATAATAATTTATATGTAATAATTATGAAATATTGAATATAGAAATAAATTTTCTATTAAAAAAAGAATAAATAATATATATATTCTAATAAATCTCGCTTTGTCTCCTTACTTGAAAGGGTAATAAATAGACGTCCGGTTCGATCTATTTCTTTATCTCTCCATGAATTGTATGTTTGTAACAATGGGGACAGAATTTTCGCAATTCCAACCGACTAGGCGTATTGTGGCGATTCTTTTGAGTAATGTATCTGGAAACGCCCCTTGATCCCTTATTAACACTCTTTCGAACACAACCAGTACATTCCAAAACAACTTTTACTCGGACATCTTTACCCTTAGCCATGAACCCCCTTTGGATATTTGATTCAAGCAACTTTTCTATTTTTCTTGAAGAAGGGAAAAATAGAAAAGTTGCAAAAATAGAAGTTGCTAACTAGAAATACAATTCGAAGGATTTTGTTGAAATCAATAGAGTAATAATAATATATAAGTAAAGAAATACTACGTAATCAAATTCAAAGGGTTTCGAACTATCTATATATTTCTAATCACAGTATTTCATTTAACTATCTTGTATAATACTCTTACCCTGGACCCAAATTTTCGTGAAGTTAAATCCACCTTTCGTCTTTACTAAATTAATCCTATTTTTTTATTCTAAAATAACAAGAGGGGAGGGATTAGTCACAGATAGTTGACTCTATCTCGAATCTTTGTTAATTCCTTCCCGTATCAATAACTAGAATGAAAAAAAGGGGAATGTCAACGCATCTGGGAAAAAACGATTGATTTCAATTAATAGACCCGCTAAAGACCCAAACCATAAAGTACTTAGTACTGGTGCCACGGAAAGATATGTTTTGAAATCTCGCATTGAAAATCCTCCTTTTTAATTTCTTTAATTTCAAAAATAAAAGTAATACATATCTAATTTATGATCATATATATATATATGATAGTTAAAGACTACTTGTCTTTGTACACAAAATCCCTAAGCTAAATCAAATAAAAATTTACAATAATAAAAAATAGTAGATAAGATAGTTTTTTTAGTTTACGACAGGTTTTCATATAGATAAATAGAAAAATCCTTTCTATTATACCTTATATGATAAGAGACTTAAAAGAAGAGGAAATGTCAGGGCAAAAAAAATTATGTATTATGTATTTAGTATGGGAAATAAGAAAGATGTGGAAAACAAGACAAGGATTCTTTACAATTACACTATAAAACCTATTGAATTGAAAGGGATGTAGCGCAGCTTGGTAGCGCGTTTGTTTTGGGTACAAAATGTCACGGGTTCAAATCCTGTCATCCCTACCTAATTACTTTTCCTCTGAGAAGTAAGGAGGAATTTTTTGAAATTTTGATTAAAATTGAACATACGTAATCTCTCATTTTTTTATGATACTCTATATGATAGATAGTGTATGCATGCGGGATGTAGATATAGTTTTGAATTCTAAAAAAAAACCTTTCTTTCCAGTCTTTCTTATCTATTGTGATAAGAAAGCGCTCTTAGTTCAGTTCGGTAGAACGTGGGTCTCCAAAACCCGATGTCGTAGGTTCAAATCCTACAGAGCGTGATTCCATTATTGTTATAAATTAACGAATTAAACTAAAATAAATGAACCGTAATCTAATAAAAATTGACCTCCTGTTGATTCGCGAAAGGAGGAGGTCAATAAAAAAAAAAGATTTGTTAATTAATCAAAGATCCAACTGATCCCCACGTCTGTATTGTAAATATGCAGTTACAAATAATCCAGCTAAAGTAATAGGAATTAGACCTAAGACGATTCCAAATAGAAAAACTTCAATCATTTCAATTCGTTTGAAAAAAAAAAAAGAAAGGTAATATCTATCTCTAAATATTAATCGGAATTCCCCATGAATCTCAATAACCAAAAACGACCAATTATCACAGTAAAAAACTCTCAAATAGACGGAATCCTACATAAAAATTTATTGAGTTGTTCATTCAATTAATTTCAAATAAGTCGTATTTTGTTTAGACCTATAAATAAAGCGGAGGTTATAGTTAAAGCCGCTAGTAAAAACCCGAAATAACTAGTTAGAGTAGACATGAAAGAGCTAAATAAAATATGTTGTTTTTATACATATGTTTCTAAAGTACTTACCTAAGTTTCCATTTGGAAAATGAATAAGAAAAAATCGCAATTCAAAGAATCAAAGAATAAGTTCAATTGAAAGTTTTTTATTCATCAACTATTACATTATAGATGTCACTAACAAAGATAAAGTAATAGCCATAAAAAAAAAAGGACTCATTATCTGTGACATCTACACATCTCCTGATTTTGAATCAACGTATTTTTTGCGAAATCTTTGAGTCAAC